TCATTTTAACGATCAACTTCTCCCATAATGATATCTATGCTACCTAGTATTGTCATAATATCGGCCAATTTCATTCTTTTAACTAACTGAGGAAGAATTTGCAAATTGATAAAACCAGGTGGACGAATTTTCCACCTCCAAGGAAAACCACTCTGATCTCCTATTAAAAAAATTCCCAATTCTCCCTTTGGGGCTTCAACTCTTACATAAAGTTCTTGCTTCGGCAATTCAAAAGTAGGAGAAGGTTTTTTACTAATGAATCGATATTCAAAATCATTCCATTCCGGATCCCTTTCTCTAGCAAAGCACCGGGTTTCTAAATTCTCATAGGGCCCCCCTGGAATTCCTTCCAGAGCTTGTTGAATAATTTTTATAGATTCCCTCATTTCACCGATTCGGACTAAATAGCGAGCTAATGAATCTCCTTCTTTTTGCCAATGGATTTCCCAATCCAATTCGTCATAACATTCATAATGATCAACTTTACGAAGATCCCATTGGATTCCGGAAGCTCGTAGCATTGGTCCCGATAAACCCCAATTTATTGCTTCTTCTGGACCAATAATGCCTACTCCCTCAACTCGTTCTAAAAAAATAGGATTTCGCGTAATAAGTTTTTGATATTCAGAAACCGCTGTTAAAAAATAATCACAGAAATCCAAACATTTATCTATCCATCCATAAGGTAGATCGGCCGCTACTCCTCCGATACGAAAATAATTATGCATCATTCTCATACCGGTGGCAGCTTCGAATAGATCATATACTAATTCTCTTTCTCTGAAAATATAGAAAAAAGGAGTCTGTGCACCAATATCTGCCATAAAGGGTCCAAGCCATAACAGATGAGAAGCTATACGACTCAACTCTAACATAATTACTCTGATATAACTGGCTCTTTTAGGTACTTGAATATTTCCCAACTGTTCTGGTCCATTTACGGTTATTGCTTCTGTGAACATAGTAGCTAAATAATCCCAACGTGTTACATAAGGTAGATATTGTATAACTGTTCGATTTTCCGCAATTTTTTCCATTCCTCTGTGTAAATAACCTAATATTGGTTCACAATCAATAACATCTTCACCATCTAGAGTAAGGATGAGCCGAAGAACACCATGCATTGATGGGTGGTGAGGTCCCATATTGACTATCATGAGGTCTTTTCTTGTAGTTGTTACATTCATAGGTTATTCCTCGATTCATTCTTTCATGAATTGCTGAAAATGAAAAGAAGTTCATTAAAATTCAAGATCGAATAAAAAAATAAAATAATTCAAATTCCTTTTTCACTTAACGAGTTTTTGACTCCCGAATATTCAGCTGACTAATTAATTCTTTATAACGTATTCTATTTTTCTTTGACAAATAAGACAGCAGTCGTTGGCGTTTTCCCAGGATTTTACGTAAACCTCTCTGAGATAAATAATCTTTTCGGTGCAATTCCAAATGTGAAGTCAGTCTTCGTATCTTATTGGTGAAACGAAATACTTGAAATTCAATGGACCCCCTGTTTTCTTCTTTTTCTTCTTGTGAAATAACTGAGATGAATGAATTTTTTACCATAAAACGGATTTTCTATCCTCTTTTTTTTTAATGGATTTTACTGATCAGTAAGAATAATGCTAGTCATTTTAATTTGGTATACACAATAATCTTAATTTCTTTATGAACTCCTAATTTTATCAAATAAAATGAATCAATCCAATTTTCTTTTCAATTTTATTCGTATAGGAATAGGAAAATTCGTATAGGAATAGGAAAGGGTGATATATTTCTACATTTAGAAAAGAGAAAAAATTTTGGATCGAAATCGAATAATAAATAAAAAAAGAAAAAAATAAGAAGATTCCGTTAATCATTTATAGATCTATTGGATATTGATAAATGCATTGAATTAGTATTCATGTATCAGACTCGAAGGTAAGACAATACATAGGTGCAACTCCTTTTTTCATATACCATACATATATGGTACAGAATATATATGAAAAACGCATAATTAACAAATTTGCAATCGTGGATACATATGTATCCTTATCATAGTGAAGCGGCCCCCATTATTGGTATCAAACGAATATCGATTCATACAAGATAAATCTTCTAATCGATAATTAGGCCAAAGAAAGAACTTTAATTTAATTAGTTTCTTTTTATCAAAATGTTTTCTTTTATCCAAAAATTCACCCCAGTTTTTTACGTTGTTGCAAAATACTGGATTTTTATGAATACCATTTCTCTTCCTCGAATTGAAACAAATTAGAATTCTTAATTCTCTACGTCTTTTAGTGGATAAAACCTTTTCGGGAACAAACAACAAATCATAATCATTTTTGTATCTATTTTCAGCCATTTTTTGATGTCTTGCAATGGATTTATCCAAATTAATCTTAGCAACATAGCTTTTTTCTCGGTATATTTGATTAATTTTGGGCTTACTCTTATGAAACAATGAAATATTTAGACTTTGATACATAATCAATTGTCCATCATTTTTTATAGACAAACGAATTGGTTCGATAATTAATATACCCTTTTTCATTAATTCTGTAAGAGTTAAATCCTTTTGAATAATCAAAATATCTAAACTCATTTCTCCCCTTTGAATAGAGGATATAGCAATTTCTCTTGGATTTATTAGTCTAAGTAGGAGACAATATATTTTGATATTATTGATCATTCTTTGATTTAAAGAATCATCCCATCTCAATTGAAAACGTAAATACCTTTTTAGGAAAAAATCAAGCTCTACTTCCGTGTTGCTCTTATATTCTTTTTTCTTTCTACGTTTTTTCATATCGGAGCTTGCATAATCTTCTCCAATATATTTTTCTTGGTTTGAGAAAAGTGATCCAAGATTCGCTTGATTTTGTGCATCTGATTCAAGATTATCTCGAATTGCGGATTCTTTTTCTTCTTGATTTCGATTCTCTAATTCAATCGATTTTTTTTCATTCGAAAATAGAAAAAGATCCCTTTTGTTCTTTCTAGTGATGTTTTTATTTTCATTAAAATTTAAAAGAAGTAGTTGGATTGGTATGATCCACGGTTTCATAATATATGTATTATAAAGGATCACAAATTCTGGAAAGAACCAAAGGTTTAGATTTGATATGGGACGACTTAGTATTTCTTCATTCATTGCCATCCAATCAAAAAGATCTTTTTGATTGGATGGCATAATTCCTCCATTTTGGGAAATTTTAAGAAAAAAAAGACCTTTTTGATCCATTTTATCAATTATTTGATAATTATTAAACCCAGTCTTAGTATTTTTATTATCATTGGTATCGATATCAATCCAGGACTCAATATTGACTTTATTTCGAAGACAAAAATCGAAAATTCTCCAATCCAAATATTTTCTATCTGTAAATTTATCTAGATTTAGAATATCATCATCTTCTAAATTAATAGGGATAATACCTCCTGGCATATTAATTAATTTACCTTTTTTATATATCTTGTTGTAATTATAAGAAATCTCTTGTTTATTATTTAAACGTAATGGTGATACATAAATATGTGAATCCTTCTTATTTTCATAATTAATCGATTTATATGAGAAAAGGTCATATCCATAGTATTTTTGAAGGTTATATTTTGAATTTGATAATGAATTTAATTCAAAATCATTTAATTTTTTGTAATTAATTAATATTAATGGATCTTTTTCATCTGAATGCCTTTTGTTTAAATCTTTATTTTGCACTATACGTGTTTGATTGAATCTATTTCGCCATTTGTGTGGTACTAATCGATACCATCTAATCGGAGAGAAATCATATTGATAATGACCCCTTAACCAGTTTTTCCATTGAATCATTTCCGAATTCAAAATATTTTTATGTTTTAATTCAAGATAAAAAATTCCTTGTGTTTCAAAATAATCCTTTATTTCATTCTTAAGAAAAAAAGATGTTCCGTGATATTGAAGGACATATCTTAACTTATACAAATTACAAAATTGCGTTTGATATAATTGGTAAAATACATATGCTTGTGAGAAGGAGGATAATAAAATCTTTGAATTTTTATTACTAATATCAGAAATTGATTTTTTTTTAGTCCAAATAAAACGAATTGTATTTTTATTTGTTTTAGCTATTTTTTCTTTATTTGTTTCATTATTGTAAATGTATTTATCGATCATTTTTGTTGAATTATCAAAAAAAAGTTGTGTAGTGATCCTCGGACTATTAATGATACAGATAAGTATATCTATGTATATCCTTTCAATTAAAAATTTGAAAAAAGAATATGATTTACGGATTAATCGAACATTTATTCTTTTGAATTTCTTTAATTTCTGCCAAATATTTCTTATTGATGCTAATAGTTTAGTAGGATAACTTATTTTATTAGAACTAATATTTATATTGATTTCCGGAGTTAAAAATCCTTTTTTCTTATCTTTTGTAATTTTTTCTATTTGATTCCTGATTGTGCTGGTTCTATCATCCAGATCTTTCATTTTTTTTTCTGTCAATGAAGAATCTGTTAAATCCATAAATCGAATTTGAATGGACGATTCATTAATCATCGCATTACTGATTACCCCGTTTTTTTCTTTTTTAGTTTCACTCAATTCATCTATTTTTCTTAATCCAAATAATGGAATTGGGTTTCTTTTGGAAAGTTCTTTTTTTATTCCTTTTAAAAATAGAATGGTTTTCATGACCGATTTTTTTCTTTCTTTTGATTTTGAAAGGTTTAAAAAAAGATTTATTCTTTCTTTTAAAACCTGTATAACTAAAAAAGGATTCTTTTGTAATTTTCGAATTTTTTTTCTGAGTTCTTTAAAAATGGGTTCAAAAAATGAACGTTGTTTTCTGGGAGAACCAAAAGGAACTTCAGTTTCCATTCCCCAAACTGTTAAAAAACAAAAATCGTTTTTTTGCTCTTTATTTCTCAGCGGATCTTTCTGGGGGGGTGGCACCTTAGATCTGTGCCAAGGTTTAAGGTAAAAAGGAAATAGGATCTTTATCTGAATACCGTCTGTCAACCAATTTTTTGGAAATTCGGTTTCTGATAATTGAACACCATTATAGGTGCATTTAACATGCATTTCTCTATTCCAATCTTTTAAGTCCTCAGACCACTCGGGAAATTGAAATAATAACATACGGGCTATATTTTTAGCTATTATCACTGAAGGGAATAGAATATATTTTCTAAGAAAAGATTGGGTTACTAATAGGGATCCTCTTATTGCTTGAGCAAATAAAACTCTATCCCAGGTTTGCGCTATTTCTATTCGTGCTTTCTCTTGTCTTTTGTATTCTTCTCTTTTTTCTTCTTCTTTTTTTTTCTCATTTTCTTTTTTCTTTTCCTCGGTATAATCCGAAATTATTAATTCTGTTGTTTTTTTATACATCCATTTTTTCAAAATGAATTTTATCATCCCGGAGATATCAAAAGAAAAAAGGGGTTTGCCTATTCTGTCCAAAAAAAGAGGAGAATGCACATTTCCTTGAAACAATTCACAAATAACTGTTTTACGTCTTTGAGCACGCATAGAGCCTTTGATTATGTCTCGACGAAAATCTGATTGTTGTGAATAACGTATGAAAGTCACTTCGTCGGCTTGATCAAGATTATTAGTATTTTTGCTATTAGCATCAGTATTTTCCTCGTTATCAGTAAAAATTAGTACATGTTTGGTTTTTCTGGAACGAATCTGATGATCCTCTGCCACGATTTCTTCGTTTTCGCCCTCCTCTTGTTCCAAATCGCTGATTAATTTGTATGACCATGAAGGAACTTTTTTACTTATTTCTTTTATTCCAATAGATTTTTTTTTTATTCTTTTAGTCTTGGGCTCAGTTATAACTGCGTTGAAGAAAATTTTCAAAATTTTTATTTGATCTTCTGAATGAATTTTTCCTTGTTCGGTTTCTGGAAATGGAAATAAAGAAAGTTTTTTTTCTGTTGATAATGAATTTTTATCAAATGCATCTATTTTTTCTTCAAATTTTTCCTGATCAGTAGTAAAAAGTATACTATGAATCTTATTTATCCAACTTGTCTCGATGTAATTTTTTATGGACATTTTATTTAGGATTTGGGATGAAAAAAAAAATTTGACCCTTCCACGACAGGGCCCATTCAAAAAGGGATCATATATTTTAGGCAAGTATTCTTTTTTATTTTCATCATTACACAATCTAGTTCTTTTTTCGAATATATCTAGAGTAATGGATCCTTTATTTAGAGTTTCCATTCGATTTCGAAATTTTTTGCTCAAGTTGTTCTTTTTTTGGTCATTGGTATAAATCCAATGATCATACAATTCATCAGAGGGTAGTTTTTCTCTTGTCAGCAAAGAAATTTTTCTTTCTATCATTTCCAAGAAAGTTGACAAACTGGGGGGATACGTAAAAGATATTCTTTCTTTTCCATTGTTTCGACATATATAAAAAAAATATTGTGACACTTCATTTCTTACGGCATTTTCAAAGTGATTGTTTTTTATATATCGCAATGGACGATTCCATCGTTTATAGTCGAAAAGAAGAGTGACAAGAGGTTTTTCAAACCATAAAAAAAATGGATCTTCTTTAAATATTTCTAACTTCGAATTCTCTTTATTTTTATTCCTATCCATATAAGAAGTTTTATAAACTTGGCTATCTTTATAGAATGTCTCTTGAAAGTTGAATTCATCCCTTGTTTTTTCCTTTTCATTCACTCGGATCTCTTCCCTTTCATCGATTTTGTCCGGATCCTCCTTTTCTTCCGAAAAAAGAGAAGGATCTTCTTCGGTGGATCCCTCTTGTTCCTGTTTAGTCCCCTTCGTTTCGAAAGTTGTTTCTATTTCTACATCTGTTTCTTCCTCGCCTTCCCCCCTTTCTTCCGTTTCTGAGGTTTCTTTGAATTTTTTAGTAACAATGGGTGACGGTATTCTGCCTAAATAGTAAACACAGGTAATAAATAAGAGAATACTAAAGATTCGAGCCATAGAATTTCTCAATTCTGACACAAGGTACTTATTCGATCGAATGTACTTATTCGATCGAATAGAATTATTTTGCTGTATCCAGACTAATACCAATTCAACCCATTTCATGAAAAAAATGTGACCAATTAACCAACCAACAAAACTACTTGTTACAAATAACATCTTGTTGTTGCATCGAAACATATAAATGTTGACTAATCTGGCTAACATTGAACTTGGTAAAATGAAATGGTTGAATAATTGAAAAATGAGATTATTCAGGAATACACATTGAATGCTAAGATTACGCATTGAATTTCTGGTAGTAGATCCATAATCAAAAAAGTGTTTGTGATTGTTCCAGAAGAAATGAAACAAAAGATACGGTAGAGCTAGGACAGTTATTGTATGAGGTCTACCCAATGCTAGATGCAGAGGCGCATAATAGATCGATATGAACATCATGAGCTGTCCCGCAATAAAACCCGTTGTTGCTGATACCTTCTTCTCGGTTCCTTCTTCTCCTTCTTCCAGAACCCGAGCTCGGAGAAGGAAGAGAT